CTAATTTAGTGCTGGTGCTTACTAAATTGATATAAAGGTTCTAATACTAATAAACTAAATGATTTAGGAATTCAATAATGAATCCAAAAAAGCGATCCCTTTTTTTTAATCATTCTATTGACAATTAAAAAAAAAATGACCATACTATGATGGTAGTATCAGGGCGGTTGGACAAGTCGGCCCCCATCGTCTAGTGGTTTAGGACATCTCTCTTTCAAGGAGGAAGCGGGGATTCGAATTCCCCTGGGGGTAGGGTACTACGAAAGGAAGTTGATCATGCATTCCCAATAAGCCTAAAGCAGATTCTTTCTGGGTCGATGCCCGAGCGGTCAATGGGGACGGACTGTAAATTCGTTGGCAATATGTCTACGCTGGTTCAAATCCAGCTCGGCCCAATAATACAAAAAATCAAATAATCGGTCAATTTACGATGCGATGGTATAACCCCCCCCTTGTCCTTCAGAATACCCAATAGTAATACTATACGAAGAGAACAAAATTTCTGCAATATCCCTTATTCTCCTGGGATTGTAGTTCAATTGGTTAGAGCACCGCCCTGTCAAGGCGGAAGCTGCGGGTTCGAGCCCCGCCAGTCCCGACGGATCTAATACCCAATAAAAAAATACATGAATTCTTTTTCCTTTTTATGGACTTGTAAAAAGGGTGCTGGGATCAGACTTTCAGTCCCAAAGAAAAAAAGTAGTCATGTATTTTTTTGTTTTAAGGGACCAACCCCTAACTAAAAACTAAAATTCAAATATGGAATAGAGGTAATAGAAAAAAAAGCAAATCTATTTAATAATCAATATAATATTAAGAAAGAAAAAAAAGAAATCTTGGATTGATTGGTTCCGGAATACAAAATAGGATTCGGTATGGATAAAAGAACTTCTCTTCTATTATACTAGTCCAGTCGCGACTACAAATTGATTTGCTAGCTCAGATATTGTTATTCCTGATATTGATCCTTATTCAACACCATCGAAGAATTCGTTAATTTCCTATTAATTAAGTTCAAATTTTTATCATCTCTAGGGGATTAAATCCCGAGTTATTGCGAAGTAAAAAACCGATGATATTATGGAAGTAAATATTCTTGCATTTATAGCTACTGCACTATTCATTCTAGTTCCTACCGCTTTCCTACTTATCATTTACGTAAAAACAGTCAGTCAAAATGATTAATTTCATTTGGCAAATGAAATGAAACTTTCCTTCTGAGTTTTCATCAAAAATAAATGGACGAAGTTAAATGAATAGGATTCCAATTAAATTCACGTCTTAACTTAAATCACATGGGCAAATTAGGCTTGGTGGTATTCTAAGAGATAGATAGTACGGTAGAAAGAAAGATTCATCTATTTCTACCATACTATCTATCTGGGAGTCTACAAATTAAGGATCTAGGCAAAATCTAAAGGATTAACTTTCGAGAAATTACAATCTTCTCTTCATATGTATATATTAATTCCGTAGATTCTAGATAATCGATAGACCGTCCAATTTGATACATCTAGTTGGTCCGATCATAACAAAATTTTTTATTATCCTACATTCGAATTCCTTACCTTTTACTATTAAAAATAGGGGGAAGGAAACCTCAACGATTTAGACCGTAGAAATAATGATATGAAATAAGTCGATAAAGGCCAAATCCCTGTTCGAAGATTAGTACGTTTACACTTACCGATAGATAGAGAAATAAAAAAAGCCCTGTCTTCCTCAGTAGCTAGCTATATCTATAAAAATAGATGGAGTTTATTCCCTTGATTGATCTATCTCTTTGATTGTAAGAGTATGATTCATATCATAGATTACCCCGAGGGATTCCAATTAGTTGGAATAACTAGTTAAAGTCGATCTCGAAAAACAAGTGGTATAGTTTGATTCTTCAACCCAATTAGTAGCATTTCTAGAGCCCACTTCGTCCCCACACTACGAGTGAAAGAGAAAATGTAAAGACTACCATTAAAGCAGCCCAAGCTAGACTTACTATATCCATATGAATTATATCCCCTATCTATATAAATACGAAGGAATTCTTTCTCCCTAATAATAGTTTAATCAACGGTGAAGAGTCAAAGGGGATTCGGACCGAACACTATTGAAAAGCCAATCCAATACCAATAACTAGTATTTGTAATGGGTAAAGATTAACCCATAAGCAAAAAAAATATGTCGATCCCAAGGGAATGGGAACAGGTAAGAATAATAGTGCTTCCTCTTTTTTTTGTTGACCCGCGTAAGCGTAAAGTAAAAAAAAAGAAGGGTCGCAATTACTAAGAAAGAGAAAGCACTATCTAGTTAAGACCTCGATTTGTCTTCCGTCCCCCTATATAGCCAGCCTAGTATAGGCTAAGGAATTTAACTGGGTGTTGCCGAAAAGTAGTTTTTGACTTTTGGCGGTTTTTCCATACATACCTATACAAACTCTGCATCCAATCTAATAGGGATTCTATACGTAGATTCTCGCGAGTCTATCATATGTAACTCCCGCGCCTTTAAATTTTAAAAACTTTTCTATTCATTGAATTGACTATCAGGCTCTATAATCTGAGATAAATATAGTCAATAGACACTCCCTTAGCATAGCAATAAAAAGAAAAAAAGAAGACAATTTGCAAGCCTTGGTCTTGATAGTCCCTATACCAGTAGATTCGAATATTTCCATGAATCCCAGATCCGAACGAGGATTCACTATCTTTTAGAAAAACTTCCCGGCCACATGTTTAGAATCAAAGAAAGTATTTCCCATTTTGTTTGTTTCCTCTTCTTCTAGAAGGGAATAAATTTTTGAGTTATATCTATATCACAAGAAGAAAGGCACTTTGTTTTTTATTGATTAGGCGACACCCGGATTTGAACTGGGGAAAAAGGATTTGCAGTCCCCCGCCTTACCACTCGGCCATGTCGCCAAAAGAATCCAAACCTGATGAAAGGAATCCCGGATTACTGCATTCTTATTTGGATTTTTACTCCCGTTTGCCTTAATCCTAAGCACCCTCCCCCTTTATTTGATCCGCCTTTCTAGTGATTGTAGATGAGAAAATATAGAATGGTAAAAAATTTAGCACTTTTCTCGTTCAAAATTCAATATCTATTGTCGGTTGATAAATTTGAACCATTAACTATTTATTACTTACTTCTAATTCATGACCAATTCTGGTATTGTAATCGACAATTGTGTTTTCCTTATGACATAAGAAAATAAAAATTTATACAGAACTCCTCAGTATTTTTTTTCAAAAAAAAATGCTTCTCAATTTCAATTATAACAAAGTATATGAGTAGATGTAAACCCCAGAACCGAAATTGTTGCTAGTATTTAGCTAGGTTGTCGATAGGGAATTAGCATAAAATTAAGCTACTTTAGACTTGACTTAATTACATTACCATTACTGCAATTTTGCATTGAATAGAAATTCTCTTTTGATAGAGTACGGCCCGGGCTGTCGCGAATAGAACCGGCCCTAAAAAAAGCGACAACCGTCACTAACGGGTAAGGCAGATATTCTACCTATTTGCTTACGTGTTTAATATATACTTAACAAATCGAAATTGATTCAAAAACCTATAAAGGTAAAGTAAAAAGAGATTATTTCTTTTCTTGCTTTGTGAATCGCTTTAAAAAAAAATTCCTACCATAAAGTCAGTTAGTTAAGTACTAAAAAAGGGATTCTATCTGGTTTTGTTGTTTTTATCTCTAAAATACCTAACTTTTTTCTTTTAATATGTAATATGATAATAATGATATGATTTTTCTCATTTTCTCTTTTTTTTTGCTATTCTATCCAAAACCCCATGCCTTTAATAACTTACTAAAAACAATCGAAGTAACATAATACCCGTTCTGGGGTAGTTTTCTCAATTCCTTTGCCTTTGGATCTATTGGAACTGACCATTTCTGTCCGAAATTTTCTTTAGTCCTTCCTTTCGCTCATAAATAGACAGTTGATTAAAATTTCATGTGATTCAGTAAACAGCATAGAAGTTCCATGAGTGCTAGATCTTCAGTCTAATCCGACGAAGAATATAATGATAATGGGAGTTTTTTTTTTAATGCGAATTGAAACTCGGGGTCGAAAATAAGGCAATGTCTACAATACCTGGACTTAATCAGATACAATTTGAGGGATTTTCTAGGTTCATCGATCAAGGTTTGACAGAAGAACTTTTTCAGTTTCCAAAAATTGAAGATACCGATCATGAAATAGAATTTCAATTATTTGTAGAAAGCTATCAATTGATAGAACCGTTGATAAAGGAAAGAAATGCTGTGTATGAATCACTCACATATTCTTCTGAATTATATGTATCCGCAGGCTTAATTTGGAAAACCAGTAGGGATATGCAAGAACAAACTATTTGGATTGGAAACATTCCTCTAATGAATTGCCTAGGAACTTCTATAGTAAATGGAATATATAGAATTGTAATCAATCAAATACTGCAAAGCCCCGGTATTTATTACCGGTCAGAGTTGGACCATAACGCAATTGCGGTCTATACCGGCACGATAATATCAGATTGGGGAGGAAGATTACAATTAGAGATTGATAGAAAAGCAAGGATATGGGCTCGCGTTAGTAGAAAACAAAAAATATCGATTCTAGTTCTATCATCAGCTATGGGTTTGAATCTAAGAGAAATTCTAGACAATGTTTATTATCCTGAAATTTTTTTGTCTTTTTTGAATCATAAGGAGAGAACAAAAATAGGATCAAAAGAAAATGCCATTTTGTCATTTTATCAACAATTTGCTTGCGTAGGTGGGGATCCAGTATTTTCTGAATTCTTATGTAAGGAATTACAAAAGAAGTTCTTTCAACAAAGATGTGAATTAGGAAGGATTGGTCGACGAAATATGAACCAAAAACTTAACCTTAATATATCCCATACCAATACATTTTTGGTACCACGAGATATATTGGCCGCCACTGATCAGTTGATTGGACTTAAATTTGGAATGGGTACACTTGACGATACGAATCATTTGAAAAATAAGCGCATTCGTTCTGTAGCAGATCTTTTACAAGATCAATTCGGGTTGTCTCTGGTTCGTTTAGAAAATGTGGTTCGAGGAACTATATGTGGAGCAATTCGGCATAAATTGATCCCAACTCCTCAGAATTTGGTAACGTCAACTCCATTAACAACCACTTTTGAATCTTTTTTTGGTTTACATCCCTTATCTCAAGTTTTAGATCGAACTAATCCATTGACACAAATAGTTCATGGGAGAAAATTGAGTTATTTAGGTCCTGGAGGACTAACAGGGCGAACTGCGAGTTTTCGAATACGAGATATCCATCCTAGTCATTATGGCCGTAGTTGTCCAATTGACACATCTGAGGGAATTAATGTTGGACTTATTGGATCCTTAACAATTCATGCGAGGATGGATCCTTGGGGATCCCTAGAAAGCCCGTTTTATGAAATTTCGGAAAGCTCGACGGGGTTACGATTGCTTTATTTATCACCAGGTAGAGATGAATACTATATGTTAGCATCAGGAAATTCTTTGTCATTGAATGAGGATATTCAGGAAGAACAGGTTGTTCCGGCTCGATACCGTCAAGAATTCCTGACTATTGCATGGGAACGGGCCCATCTTCGAACTATTTTTCCCTTCCAATATTTTTCTATTGGAGCTTCCCTTATTCCTTTTATTGAACATAATGATGCGAATAGGGCTTTAATGAGTTCTAATATGCAACGACAGGCAGTTCCTCTTTCTCGGCCGGAAAAATGCATTGTTGGAACTGGTTTGGAACGACAAACTGCTCTAGATTCCGGGGTTCTTGCTATAGCTGAACGTGGAGGAAAGATCATTTCTATCGAAACAGGCAAGATCCTTTTCGCCGGGAATGGAGATACTCTAAGCATCCCATTAGTTATGTATCAACGTTCCAACAAAAATACTTGTATGCACCAAAAACCCCAGGTTTCGCGGGGTAAATACATTAAAAAGGGACAAATTGTAGCCGATGGTGCTGCTACGGTTGGCGGCGAGCTTTCTTTGGGGAAAAACATATTAGTAGCTTATATGCCATGGGAAGGTTACAATTCTGAAGATGCAGTACTCATTAGTGAGCGATTGGTATATGAGGATATTTATACGTCTTTTCACATACGGAAATATGAGATTCAGACTCACGTGACAAGCCAAGGTCCTGAAAGGATCACTAATAAAATACCCCATTTAGAAACCCATTTACTTCGCAATTTAGATAAAAATGGAATTGTGATGCTGGGATCTTGGGTAGAGGCGGGTGATATTTTAGTAGGTAAATTAACGCCCCAAATGGTGAAAGAATCGTCGTATGCCCCTGAGGATAGATTGTTGCGAGCTATACTTGGCATTCAGGTATCTACTTCAAAAGAAACTAGTTTAAAACTACCTATAGGCGGTAGGGGCTGGGTTATTGATGTAAGGTGGATCCATAAAAGTGGAAGTTCTAGTTCGAATTCAGAAATTATTCGTGTATATATTTCACAGAAACGTGAAATCAAGGTAGGCGATAAAGTCGCTGGGAGACACGGGAATAAAGGAATCGTTTCAAAAATTTTGCCTAGACAAGATATGCCTTATCTGCAAGATGGAAGACCCGTTGATATGGTCTTCAACCCATTAGGAGTACCTTCGCGAATGAATGTAGGACAGCTATTTGAATGTTCGCTTGGATTAGCAGGATATTTGCTAGACAGACATTATCGAATAGCGCCTTTTGATGAGAGATATGAACAAGAAGCGTCCAGAAAACTCGTTTTTTCTGAATTATATGAAGCCAGTAAACAAACAGCGAATCCATGGGTATTTGAACCCGAGTATCCAGGAAAAAGCAGAATATTTGATGGAAGGACGGGGAATCCTTTTGAACAACCCGTTATAATAGGAAAGCCCTATATCTTGAAATTAATTCATCAAGTTGATGATAAAATACACGGACGGTCTAGTGGACATTATGCGCTTGTTACACAACAACCCCTTAGAGGAAGGGCAAAACAAGGGGGACAACGAGTGGGAGAAATGGAGGTTTGGGCTCTAGAAGGATTTGGTGTTGCTCATATTTTACAAGAGATGCTTACTTATAAATCGGATCATATTAGAGCGCGCCAAGAAGTCCTTAGTACTACGATTATTGGAGGAATAATACCTAATCCTGAGGATACTCCAGAATCCTTTCGATTGCTTGTTCGAGAACTACGATCTTTAGCTCTGGAACTGAATCATTTCCTTGTAGCTGAGAAAAATTTCCAGATTAATAGGAAGAAAGTTTAATCGAAATAAAAAAAATTATTCTATGATCGATCAGTATAAACATCAACAGCTACGAATTGGATTAGTTTCTCCTCAACAAATACGCGCTTGGGCTACTAAAATCCTTCCTAATGGAGAGATAGTTGGCGAGGTGACAAAACCCTATACTTTTCATTACAAAACCAATAAACCGGAAAAAGATGGATTGTTTTGTGAACGCATTTTTGGACCTATAAAAA